CTGTCCCAAGCTAATTATTGGGGATCTTTCTTCACAATAATTGTGATGATAATCATGATAGAGAAAATGCCAATTCAAATTGAATTGATTCAAAATGATGTTACTGCACGGATCGGACTTAGAAACTCTCCGATTTTCATTCATTAAATAATATTTCATTTGAATTACTTGAACGTTCTGTTTTAAATTGTCAAGCTCAAGTTGCAAATATTTAGTTACCGAGATCTGATTATAAGTTATAAACTGGTAAAATGAATATGAAGAATAATTCGCAATTTGAAGAGCTGTTCCTAAAGGGCCCAAGTAATTCCTACTTAAAATTATAGGATCGCTTTGAATTCTTTCTTTTATCACATTGTGATACTTTACATTGTTGAATAGACCCATTCGAAAACAATTAGGTGATGATAAAATTATGAAAGATTGGCATTCCTTATTTCTATTCAACAACGTACTCATAGTTCCTTGATTTTGTCTAAGTGATTGTTGAATTCTTGCCTTGAGATAAAATGGATTGATATTGGCACGCTCTGACGCATTATCATAGAGGAATCCAGAACTTGAGAAATCCTTCCTTTTTCGGCTATACAAACTATGGGATTTCACTAAGTCAATTCGTAAGAAATATCGAATCAGACCTCTTGTACTTACTTCAATAAAAGAAGCATGAGCCTCCTCAATAGAAGAACTTTTTTTTTCTTGGTCCCAATTCAGCGATAAACAAGTACGAATTAATAGAATACTTGGGTCAGAAATTTCCAAAACAGGTTTACCATATCCATAAAGGATATAATTAACAACTCGAAGCTGCAGGTTTTCCCTTTCCTGCAACAGATCTTGAGGGAAAAGTGTTGATAAATTTAGACCGTCTGCTATTTCATATATGATTACGGGTCGAACCAAAATAAAAAACTTTTTCTTAGTAGGTGTAATCCGTTGGACATAGATCCAATTTTGCAACTTTTTGGATTCCTTAGAATTTTTTTTTACCGTTCCTGGTGGTATCAAGATCCCGCTGTGTCGGGAGATCTTATCGGTCTCTCCAGGAAAATGGATATCTCCAGAAAAGATTTTAAGTTCAATCTCTTTTTTTTTTTTCTCCACTCGGACCAAGCCGCCTACTCGGCTTCTTGTATTTAAAGCAATTCGTGTATCCACTCTAATGATACTATTGTTCCGTACCATTATGGAAGAAGATTCAGGTAAAATGTGTACTTCCTCGGGAATGAAAAAAAATCTATCTATTTTCATTTTGTATTTTGGCTTAAATTCTTTGACTCCTCGGTATTCAATCAAATCCTCTTTTTTTAGGATTGAATGCACTCCTATAGTCCCATATCCATATTTAGTAATTCCTGAATTGTTTCTTCTGTATTGAAGATCATCGAAATAAGCAAAAAGACTTTTTCGGCGTAAAATACCATTTATGGGTATTTCAATCGAGATATCGGCAGGGGACATTAGTTCTTTCTCCCGTTCGGGAATCGATTGGAATGGAATGATGAATCTATTTCTTCGCCTCTTTGCCAATAAATGATAACTCTCAGGTAGAATTGGGGGATATATGAGATTACAATGACCAGTACATATGATTCGATTATACTCAGAATAGTCAGTAATCTTACGTTGATTTTGACCAGAAAGATCCGAACTAAAGAATCTGTATCTAACTTGATCATTATTTCCTGAAAAGCTCGAACTATATCTTCCTTCGCCAGAAACAGAAAGAGAATGAACTTGATCTTGATCCTTATGTATTGAAAAAGAGACTACACGGTATCTGCACGAACTTCCTTTTAATATCCATAAATGGCTTGTTCTTGGTAAGAGGTGGACATTACTATATGCAAATTCAGGTGTATGGTACACATCAGTACTCCAGTGAATTTCTCCTTCGGAGTCGGAATAGATATGCTTTCGGACCCTTTCTTTAAAATTCAAAGTGTATGTTCCCGCGCGAATCTCGGCAATCACTTGTTCTGATTCTACATATTGATCATTTTGAACTAAAATAAAACTTTTTTGTGGAATAGTCACGTTATATAGAATATCTTCACTTTCAATAGTTACATACAAGTCCATATAACATAGAAAAGCAGGATGCCCATGGCGTGTACGTGTGGGATGAACCAAATCCTCATTAAATTTGATTTTCCCATTAGAAGTGGCTCGTACATGTTCTGCAGTACCCCCTGTGAATACTCCGCCGGTATGAAAAGTTCGTAATGTTAGTTGAGTACCCGGCTCTCCAATAGATTGACCCGCAATAATACCTACAGCTTCTCCTAATTCAACCAGGTCGCCATGAGTAGGACTTCGGCCATAACATAAGCGACAGATCCAAGACGTACTCCTACAAGTAAAGGGGGTTCGAAGGGATATGAAGTGCGTTCGAAAGGCTATGAATCGATTGACAAGCCAAACCCCAATATCTTGATTTCTAACGGCAATGCATCGGGAACCCATATAGATATCGTCTGCTAATACACGACCAATTAAT